TTCGGCTCCTTTATGGAAGATCGATGTATTCCCAGAAATAAAATGACATCCATAACATCTATGTCAGCTTTTTTATCTGAATTCATTCAAATCTACTCGCTTTCTAGATGATCCCTCTAGAGGAGGAGAATTATATCAACTCTGTCTAGTTTCTTCGTTCCCTATTTCTACTCACAGGATCCTGAGGAAAAGAATTTGGTTTCCACCGAGCGGAAACAATATGCCGATGGTTCTAGTAAACCAAAACCACCGTTTTATAGCTAAAAGCTTCAATCTCCCTTTTACAACACAAAAATTGAAGATCTAGTTACGATTGGAAATAAACTTTTGTATCTTTATCCATGTATCCTTGACTCATACTCATTCAATTGGAAGAGTTGATCCAATGCAAAAAAATTATGCTTCACGATTCCATAATCCAATTTTATCTTTATTCAATTTATAATTGACCTTTGGATACAAATCGTGAGAATGTATATTCTTCCTCAAATATGCCATTGAGAGGTAAAGGATTAAACCTTTTTAAGAAATAAAGTTTTGATTCGGAATATGAAAAAACCGAAAGACCCCTTAACTATTTAAGTTGTTAATAGAACGAATCACACTTTTACCACTAAACTATACCCGCTACAATTTATATATTGTATATAAATGGAGGAACATTTGTCGAACAAAGAGATGAGATACAATCAAGATAGCATCAGAATCATGAAAATGCTAGTGTTTACGTGTATTTTGCCCCCCGGAAACTTGATAAAAAAAAATAGGCGAATAGCAAAAAGCTTATCTTATTTAAATAAGATAAAAAGTTATAATTATAATTATACTTTTCGTTTGCTGGGAAGTCATTACTTAGAGTTCCGGTCCGAAGGAGTCATTGAAGCCGGATCATCCAAATGATCAATTCTGTATACACAGTTCTTTTCGACTTTCCTTTAAACTGTCAGATCTTATGAATTTAGGTCAATTGATCTCAAGTGTTCAAATAAAGCTTGTTCTTTTAATTGAACAAGTACAAGTAAATGATCTATTTATAATTGATTATAAATAATCAATATGAAAAATATGTATGTTTATATAGTTGAGGTTATTTTTTATTTAATATATGTATGTGTATGTGTATGTGTTTTTTTAGTCCACTTTTTTCAGTAAGTAAATTTTTATTTATAAAAGAATAAAAAAAAGAACATTAAGAAGAAAATATAAAATATTTAGAAGAAAATATAAAATATTTAGAAGAAAATATAAAATATTTCTTATTAATAATAAGAAATGATGAAACTTCCATCATAGGAATGGGGATGGAAATTGCCCTTGTTGCTTCTTTAATAACAAGTATTTATGATTTGATATCAAATCATAATTGAATTGGTTGATCCATGAATGATTGATTCATTGAAACTAAAAATAAGTAATGGCCCGGCCAGTACTCCAGTACTTAAATTGGGCCGGGGGAATAAATCTTTTGTACAAAATAAAATCAATAAGGCATTTTTTCTATTGGTGATATCTCTTTCGAATCATTATATAAATTGAATTGCGGATCAAATTTGTAAATATCTTTAAATATTTTAATATATATTTATATATATAATTATAGAATTTATATAATATAGTATAGAAATAATATAGTATAGAATTTATATAATTAATTCTCTTTTTTTTATATTGGTTATATGTTATTTTTCTATCCTTCTAATAAGGAAAGAAAACTGGGGTTTTTTTGATCAATCTTTACTTCAACTTCGCGTGTCACATCACATAAAAAATTTTTCAAATTGGAATTTGGAGAGATGGCTGAGTGGACTAAAGCGTCGGATTGCTAATCCGTTGTACGAATTATTTGTACCGAGGGTTCGAATCCCTCTCTCTCCGCTCTATCTAATCACTTGAAACTTTTAAATTCGAAAAAATATCAATCAATCCCTTATATTTTATCATCAAAAAAATAAGAAAAAAGAAAGGAAAAACAAAAAAGATCTTATGGTTATTCCTCACGTCCAGGATTGCGCCCTGGATCATTAGATAAGAATCCGAAAATGAAGAGAGAAACAAAGAATATCACTACTGTATAAACGAAGAGTTTGAGAGTAAGCATTACAAAATCTCCAAGATTTTTTTTTATGGGAATGGATTACCTAATTTTTTTGGACCACATATGCTATTTTAACATGACACCTCACAATCACAATAAAAAAAAAATTTTCACTAATTTATTTGTAATAAGATTCTGAGTCCTTCGTTAGAAAAATTTTCTTGTTACCCCCACAATTACAATTAGGTATTGTGGAAGACCTAATAAAGTCTTTGTTCACTGGAAGGTCAGAGTTAGAACAAGGAAATAAATGGATTCAAATTAATTACTATGGTTATTCAATATAAAAAATTTCTATTTTTTGAATCGAGGGTTCATAATGTAAGACTATCCAATCCTATTAATTTTTTTGATCAAAAAAATCATGAATTTAGGAAAGTATTAAAGATTTCAGCGAAAACTTACAGCGGCTTGCCAAACAAAGGCTAAGAGAAAAAAGAATAAAGGTATGATGGGCATAACGTCTACGATTGGATTGAAAAAGGCATAAGCCTCGGGCAATTTGGCGAAGAAAAAACTACTTGAATAAAGGGCATAATTAAGACAGATACAGATTAAACTAAAGATATTAAGCATAACAAAAATTTGGTTCTTGTAGATTAGATAATTTGATTTTGATTGAGTTACTTTATATAATATAAGGTAAAAATAAAAAGGGGCAGGTCAAAAAAATCCCCTTTTTCTATTCTTAAACGAGAATACAAGGAATTATACTTTCATACAATATTTTAATTTCATTTTATGTAATGATCAATAAATTTTTGATTATTCTATATCGACATGTGTCATGTCGAATCCTAGCAACAAGATTTCCCGTATGTATCTTATTTAGGTTGGGCTGGAATTGACGAATAACCAAAACTAATAATAGTCTTTATAAGTGTCGAATAGAAATCTAAATGGGGCGTGGCCAAGCGGTAAGGCAACGGGTTTTGGTCCCGTTACTCGGAGGTTCGAATCCTTCCGTCCCAGATCGTTTCAATCAGAAACGACAAATGGAATCACATTGTATCCGACAGTAAACATAAAATTGTTAAAGAAAAAGAAAATCTTTATAAATATAAATGAATAAATGAACGAACAAGTCTATATATTATGTATTGTTATTGTCCTATTTTAGTAAAAATCATTCGGTTAAGTGAAAAAGAATCCGAAATTCCTTAAATATCCATAATTACTTATGGATTACTTACGGGAAAAATATTGTATATGATAGATACGAAAAAATAAGAATAAGAGGAGTATGATTTTCTCTTTTCAGATGAAAGAATAACGACCTTAATCTTACCTTACACGATACCTTTTCTATTCCATGCCCATGAAAGCCAATAAACTTTATTCCAAATCTATCTATGTTTTAAATTAAACAATTTATAATTCAATTGAACATGATGAAAATTTGTACCTCTTTAGTGAATGAGATATCTGCTAAAAATTTGGAGTTATTCATTGTGAGTGCGTCGACTTGTTGATTGAATTAGAGATCAAATTCAGTCATGAACGAAAATATGTTTTCCGGCTATAACCCGAAGTCGGAGATTCTTTAAACTATTTTTACGGAATTTTTCATGATATGAATCTTTGGTACTCAAAAGAAGTGTGATAAATCGATATTGTCGAGAAACTTCCGACCTTTCCAGGTCATTGGAATAGCTTATTTAGTTAAAATGATTTTGTTCCGGGATTTGGAATACCTTAAATACCTTTAAGGTCCTTCTTTTTCTTTTGAGGTTTATAGCTTATTTGGTCGAGAAAGATGGGCCTCCATCATTTCATGATTGGTCGTCCCGAACAATCTATTAAAGATATAAATAAGTCTTAAGCAAACTCGTTTATTCGTCTTTTTTTTTTATTAATTTATATGATATGGGGTTCAAAAATTGTTTTTGAGCTCTCTCCAGAAAATACTTATCTATCCATAGATAGATAGAAAATATGGACTATACTATTACTATATAGTAATAATACTATTATAGTATAGTATTATGTACCGGTATATACTGTTCGACCCAATGACTATTCATCATTCTATATTGAATCAATTTCATATTATATTGGTTCGAAATGAAATTAGAGAAATGTTATGGTAAAACTTCGTTTGAAACGATGTGGTAGAAAGCAACGTGCGACTTGAAGGACATGATCGGCTGTGGATTCTGACATCCACCATTTTCTATAAGAATGAAGATGCCCTCAGCTCGACATAGTTTGTTCTATTCCACTAGGAACCTAATTTGTGTTAGGTACTAATTTAAATAGTACATGATGAAGCTCGAGCAGAAAAAGTAAAAGTATTGATTCATTTATCGGGGAGAAGAATCTAGGGTTAGTGACAATTAATAAGTTGGACCAACTTTGTAAGTATATCCTCAATATAGAAATCGAAAGGGTAAAATTAAAACAAGTAAAAAACGCAAAAGGTATGTTGCTGCCGTTTTGAAAGGAATAAGGATCACCGAAGTCATGTCTAAACCCAATGATTTCACAAAGCAAAGATAAAGGATTCCGGAACAAGGAAACACTATTTTCAATTGTCTCAACAATTGTATCAGAATCAGAATGAAGAATCAAAAAAGATTCGAGACGAGATAAACAAAGGAGGTTAGAGACAGCTCAATAAATGTCTAAGGAGTTCCCCTCGAACTCTTTCAGAATTACTCAACTTGAGTTATGAGTACGACTGAGATTTACTTTTTCTGTAAGGAATAAGAAAACCACTTAAATCATATTTTAATTTATGATTTTATAGATCCATGGGCCAATTATATACTTAAATATAGAGAAATTAGAATCATTTTTCTCGAGCCGTATGAGGAGAAAACCTCCTATACGTTTCTAGGGGGGGTGAATTGTTTATCTACATCTATCCCGATGAGCCATCTATCGAATCGTTGCAATTGATGTTCGATCCCGAAGAGACGGAAGAGATCTTCGAAAAGTGGGTTTTTACGATCCGATAAAGAATCAAACTTATTTAAACGTTCCTGTTATTCTATATTTCCTTGAAAAGGGCGCTCAACCTACAGTAACTGTTCATGATATTTTAAGGAAGGCAGAATTCTTTAAAGAAGGAACTTCGAGTTAATTATGAATTTTCATTAAAAATTTTCAAATTTCAATAAAAATAAAGTAAAAAAAAAAGATAGAGGGTAACTAGCCTCTATCTTTGTGTAATTATTTCCCCGGAATTTACCGACAAAGGCGGGATACATTTTTCTTATGATATCTCTATTGATTGAATGAGCTCGAGATTTTTTCTCTATCCCTTCCTTATTTTTCCATTCAAATTTCTTATTTCTCTTCTTATTTCTCTTATGCTAATCCAACGCAAGGCTTTTTTTTTAGAAAAAAAAAATAATGGATTTTCTCAATATTCCATTCATATTGACAATGTTGTATTGAACCAATATAATTCGATCGTAGATAAAGAAATCCGTTTATCCCTACCCCATATTGGTTCTTTCCTTCACTTAAATCAAATGAGGGAGGGTTTTGCTGGATTTATTGTAATACAAGACATATTTTCTTAACAACAAAAAAACATACACAACGGATCAAGAGAAAAATGGGTGTCAATTTGAAAATCTATATCGGATTGGGAATCTATTGTTTTTTAATCCGATCCGCTCATTTTTATATTTTTATGTTTATTACAATTACAAATTGATCAACAAATCTTTCTTTTACATTTCGATTTGTTGCTAGTTCAATGTTTTTATTTTGACGGAGTTCTCCGCAGTACAATCCAATTAAATTTTTGCATTTCGATCGTATCTACACTAACACTAATATATATATATATATTATATATATATATATTTTGATATATTTTTTATTTTCCGGGTTGCTAACTCAATGGTAGAGTACTCGGCTTTTAAGTGCGACTATGATCTTTTACACATTTGGATGAAGCAACGAATTCGTCCAGACTATTGGTAGAGTCTATAAGACCACGACTGATCCTGAAAGGTAATGAAGGAAAAAACAGCATGTCGTAATAAGATATAAATTGATTTATTAATCTATTTTTTTTTTATTCAAATAGAACTTTGAATTTATCCTTACTAGATCGTTACAAAATCAAAATATTGTGTTGATTTTTTTAAAGGGACAAAAAAAATTCACATTTACAATTTGGTCTAATGAATAAATGGATAGAGTCCTATGGCTCCAATTCTGGTAAAACAAAAAGCAACGAGCTTATGTTCTTAATTTGAATGATTACCCAATCTAATTAGACGTTAAAATAGATTAGTGCCTGATGCGGGAAAGGGTTCTCCTATGAGTGGACCATTGATTCTTTTTTTTTTTAATCCTAACTATTCTCCATTATGAATTGGAGACAGATGTGTAGAAGAAAGAGTATACTGATAAAGAGAATCTAATTTATTCCAAAATCAAAAGAGCGACCGGGTTGCAAAAATAAAGGATCTTGGACCCTCTGTTTATTATAATAAACATAAACCAATTCCAATTGGAGATAAAAAGATAGGAAAGAGATCTGTTGATTGAACTCCCCGTCTCGGGGTATATCTTTTGATTTATACTGAGTAGATAGTATACTATCTATTATAGTATATACATAATCTATACCCTGTTCTGACCATATTATATTGCACTATGTATCATTTGATAACCCAAGACACGCCCCCCTGTCTCCGTTTTAAATAGAGAAATTGAAATGGAAGAATTACAAGGATATTTAGAAAAAGATGGATCTCGGCAACAAAACTTCCTATATCCACTTATATTTCAAGAGTATATTTACACACTTGCTCATGATCATGGGTTAAATAGTTCGATTTTTTACGAACCCATGGAAATTGTGGGTTTAGGTTATGACAATAAATCCAGTTCCGTACTTGTGAAACGTTTAATTACTCGAATGTATCAACAGAATTCATTGATTTATTCAATGAATGACTTTAACCAAAATCGATTCGTTGGGCATAACAATTTTTTTTATTCCAATTTTTATTCTCAAATGGTATCAGAAGGTTTTGCAGTCATTGTGGAAATTCCATTCTCGCTTCGATTAGTACCTTCCTCCGAAGAAATACCCAAATCTCAGAATTTACGATCTATTCATTCAATATTTCCCTTTCTAGAGGACAAATTGTCGCATTTAAATTATGTCTTAGATATACTAATACCCTATCCTATTCATCTAGAAATCTTAGTGAAAATCCTTCAATGCTGGATCCAAGATGTTCCCTCTTTGCATTTTTTGCGATTCTTTCTCCATGAATTTCATAATTGGAATAATTTTATTACTCCGACTAAATCTATTTCCGTTTTTTCAAAAGAAAATAAAAGACTATTCCGGATCCTGTATAATTCTTATGTATCTGAATATGAATTTGTATTCGTTTTTCTTCGTAAACAATCCTATTATTTACGATCAA